AAAATCAAAAACAAAGCCTCTCATAATATTTCATTTCAGGTATTCTATGGTTCCTTCCCGCGTCAATTACTAATTCCTGGCCATTGAGATTCACGGATAATTCAGATTAATATTTAAGGATAGATCTTACCTCTCTTCTTATTCCCTAAAACAAATCGAAATGATTGAAGTTTTTCTATTTGGAATCGTCTTAGGTCTAATTCCTATTACTTTAACAGGATTATTTGTAACTGCATATTTACAATACAGGCGCGGTGATCAGTTGGACCTTTGATTGAGTAACATCTCTTTTTTTGATTGACCTCCTCCTTGTAGGAGGTCAATTTTAAGTTGCAATTATACTTTGTTTTGTTAAGTTCTTTCATTGTAATTCGACATAACATAAAAGGAATCACGCTCTGTAGGATTTGAACCTACGACATCGGGTTTTGGAGACCCGCGTTCTACCGAGCTGAACTAAGAGCGCTTTCTTAGATCCTATAACAATAGATATATAAAAGTAGATACAATTGTAAAGAAAAGGATTTTTTTATCCCCGAAGTTTATTGTGTGTACATATAGTATGTAAAAATGAAAGATTATGTCCAAAATTGACTGATCTTACTCAAGGAATCTCTTATAAGTATCTATAGGAGAAAGAATAGGTAGGGATGACAGGATTTGAACCTGTGACATTTTGTACCCAAAACAAACGCGCTACCAAGCTGCGCTACATCCCTTTGAAAAATTGTTATACAGTGTGTCATTGTATAAAATCCATATCTTTTTTTCCACATCCTTCTTTTTTGCTCTACCTATTCTATAGATATAGATAGGTAGAGAATGTTCTTGTTATTTTTTTTAGGGGGCGGCAAAATTGAATCTGCTGAGTCATTGTACATATGCATTTTAGTTAGTAATTCCTAATTTTAATTTCATTTCAAGCAAAAACAAATGATCTTGAACTAAAATTAAAATATCGGATTATCTATGATCTATTTATTAGAATAGCGAACTAGGACTATATATGTATTACAATATACAATACAAAGAAAAGAAATAAGAAAAAAATAGAAAATAAAATAAGAAGGAGGATTTTCAATGCGAGATATAAAAACATATCTCTCAACGGCACCTGTGTTAACCACTTTATGGTTTGGGTCTTTAGCAGGTCTATTGATAGAAATTAATCGTTTATTTCCAGATGCCTTGTCATTCCCCTTTTTTTCATCCTGATGAAATTCTTGTTATTGATAAAAAATGAAGAAGATTTGAGATACAATTCTACGTAACATGGCTCTAAATTCTTTTTCTTTTATATTCATCCTAATATCCTAAAAAAAAGAAAGAGTGTATTGAATCTCAGTCAAAATACAGTGAAATTTTTTGGGAAAAAATGGATCCAGTCTAGGGACGGTTTCACGAAATTCTAACATAGAAAGAAGAAAATACTGAGATTAGTATAGAAATGATTCATAGTTAGAAAAAATTGTATTAATTAATTATTACGATATTCTTAATATTCTTCTATTAATGAATATGACTCTTTTTCTTTATATTTATAGTATTCTAGTAATTCTATTTTAGATTATAGTACTTCGAAGTCATTCGAATTCTAATAATTCAAAAAAGAAAATAGTTAGAAATCCCATAGCGAATGAAGTCGATCCAAAAAGAAAAGGAGGTTCATGGCCAAGGGTAAAGATATTAGAATTATAGTGATTTTGGAATGTACCTGTTGTGTTCGAAAGGGTGTCAATAAAGAATTGCTGGGTATTTCTAGATATATTACTCAAAAGAATCGACACAATACACCCAATCGACTAGAATTTAGAAAATTTTGTCGCTATTGTCAAAAGTATACGATTCATGGGGAAATAAAGAAATAGATAGAAAAGAATTCGTGTTTGATTTTTCCAAGTAGTGGGAAGAGTAAGAACTTTACATCTTAACATATATAATACAAACCAAATCCTATTTTGGTCGAATCTTAAATGAATAAGAAAAAAAGAGGATTCTATTTTATAGATTATTTTATATCGAAGGAATAAACAAACAAGGAATAAGCAAACCATGGATAAATCCAAACAACCTTTTCGTAAATCCAAGCGATCTTTTCGTAGACGTTTACCCCCAATTGGATCGGGGGATCGAATCGATTATAGAAACATGAGTTTAATTAGTCGATTTCTTAGTGAACAAGGAAAAATATTATCTAGACGGACGAATAGGTTGACTTTGAAACAACAACGATTAATTACTATTGCTATAAAACAAGCTCGTATTTTATCTTTGTTACCTTTTCGTAATAATGAGAAACAATTGGAGAGAGTGGAGTCGATTCCTAGAACTACTGGTCTTAGAACCAAAAATAAATAGATAGACTCTTCAAAACTCCAATCGGAACTCAAGCTCATATTAATGTTTTGCTCGAAAAAAAACTAGGATCCAGATTTGATTCTTGTATTCTAAAAAAAGAAAAATGGGGAAGAAATCTTTTTTTCTTGAAAGATGTTCGTTTCTTCCTACTACTCAAATATTAATTTCTTTTTATTCTATCTTCCCGGAGTCCATTCTCCGGGAAATCCTGTTTCAATCATTCTTGTTTCCTGTATAATAGATTCTATTAAGATTCTTTTATTCCTTTATTTGATTTGTATTCTTTTCTTTTTAATTGATAATTTTCTTTGAAATAATATCAAAACAATTCTTATTTGATAGGGCTATTTGCACAAGTATTTTACGATTCAGAAGCAATTGTCTTTTGTACAGATTGTGGATGAATAGGCTATAACTATAGAATAGCCTATCCTCACGAGTTACCGCATTTATCCGAGTGATCCACAAACGACGAAAATCTCTCTTTTTCCTGCTCCTATCTCGATGAGAGGAAATCAAAGCTCTCATTCTTTGTTGAGTAGTCGTTCGAGTCAGTCTTGAATGAGCCCCTATAAAGGTTGATGCAAATAAACGAATCTTTTTTCGACGTCTCCGAGCTGTATATCCTCGTTTAACTCTGGTCATTGAATCAAATGAAAATTTATTGAATAACTAATTGATTTCTCTTCTTTCAGTCATCCTTTTCTTCCGGTCGATTAATAACAAAACGGATTCTTCCGATATATAAAATATAAATTCCAATGGCTTTTGCGACTATGACCTTCCCGACCACGATTTTTTCTTTCTTCAAGGTATCTCGCCTGGAAATAAGAAATTCGACTGCTACTAAAGAAAAAAAATAGTGGGTTTTCTCGTTTCTATGGCAACTTCTGAAACGGTGAGGTCCTCTCTATACACCGGAGCCTCTTCTTTCTTTCATTTCATCAAAATTTCTTGTGAACTTGTATAGTTCACACTCTTTGGCTCTACCCATCCATTTTAAATTAGAATTCTTTTTTCAATTCTAATTCTAAAGTAATAGTCCTTTTCACAAAAAAGCTATCCATACAGTGACGGTATTTAATTCTGAAAGTTGGCTAGGTAGCTGACCTTGTTAGTCCGTTTTTTTTTAAGAAAAGGAATAGGAGCATAACCTTTTTCCTCCGCTTAATGGATAACTATTTGTTACCAATGGAGAATTCCTTCTCATCTCAAACGGAGTGATTGGATTTGCACCAATAGAAACCATAAATTCATAACATAATTAGGTAGATAATAGATCTTGATACTAGTTAATCAAAAGTCCGTGTTCCACCCTAGATACCGGAAAAAATTTTTGCATTTCTTCAAACTCATGATCTGAACTTAACGAGTCGCACATACACCCTAGTACATGTTCCTCGACGCTGAGGACATCCTCGAAGAGCGGGAGATTTCGTGACATTTCTTATTGGCTGTCTTGCGTTTCTAATAAGTTGTTTAATGGTTGGCATGGTGTGTCTATAGAATCTCATTCTAGATAGAATAGAGCGGGTTGGCTTAGATCGATCTTAACCTGATGATTGATGATTATGAATGATTTCTATTCACACGTAAATTTTGAATTTTGAAAAGTAATTCGTATATTTAGATGGAATTCCCAGTATTTTCATTTTCGATCGCGACAAGATCAACGATGCCATGAGCTTGAGCTTCTGTTGCTGACATAAAAACATCCCTTTCCATATCTTCGGATATAACCCATAAAGGGTTGCCCGTTCTTTGTACATAAACTTTTGTGAGAGTTTCGCGAAGCTTCAATAGTTCTTCTGCTTCCAGGATAAAATCCCTTGCTTGTGCCTCGTAAAAAGAACTAGCAGGTTGGTGAATCATAACCCTGATGATCTTGATATAACATCATGAATGGTTCTTCTATCTATATATCGCACGATTGAATGGATTAAAGTAAGGGGGAATCAAAATAACAATAAAAAAATAGAATGAAACAACCGTACAGGCATCTTTTTTACATTGCATACGGCTCTGCAATGGATTTTCTTTTTTTGATAGAATTTCTTTTATCGAAAAGAATAAATAGAACCTATATGATCCAAATCATTAAATGATCCATTTACCACCCTTCCTTTCGTAGTAGTTAAAAAGATACTATGATGGTTCTGTTGCTTTATATATTTATCTCGTCTGTGGTTTAGCAATCCCAAAGTTTCGTTTTGATAAGATTTAAGAAGGAAAAAATGATTTTTTCCATTTTTTTGATTCTTTCCTCTCATAACATAAAAATAAGAAAGAGACTTCTGTTGTGGAAGAATAATGGTTTGTGACGCTAAAATTGACTCTTGTTTGACACAGAAAATCAAATTGGGAATAACCCTTCTTTCATACTACTATTTCGATACAAAATCTCATGTTAGAAAAAAAAACAATAATGGTTTGTTAATATCGAACTCGAAGTGCCATGCTATTATTACTTATTCTTTATTTAATTCATATTCGATACAGCGAAGGCATAGTATTCTTTTTTTTTCTCAAATAAAAAAAACTCATTGGCGCCAAGCGTGAGGGAATGCTAGACGTTTGGTAATTTCTCCTCCGACCAGAATGAAAGATCCCATTGAAGCGGCTAATCCCATACATATTGTATG